GCCAACGTACCTTATCTAAAGCATAACACTGAAGATGTTAAGATGGGACCTAGAAAGCCCCGTAAGCACAAAAGCTTGGTCCTGACTTTACTATCAACTTTGGTTAAATTTATACATGCAAGTATCCGCATCCCTGTGAGAATGCCCTGTATATTCCTCCCCTTGGAAAAAAAGGAGCAGGTATTAGGCACAACCCTACGTTTGCCCATGACACCTTGCTCGGCCACACCCCCACGGGATTTCAGCAGTAATAAACATTAAGCAATAAGTGCAAACTTGACTTAGTTAAAACCAAGAGGGCCGGTAAAACTCGTGCCAGCCACCGCGGTTATACGAGAGGCCCAAGTTGACAAACACCGGCATAAAATGTGGTAAATGCAACCACCTTACTAAAGTCAAACATCTTCAAAACTGTCATACGCAATTGAAGACAGGAAGCCCGCCTACGAAAGTGACTTTAAAAATATTTACCCCACGAAAGCTAGGAAACAAACTGGGATTAGATACCCCATTATGCCTAGCCCTAAACACAAGTGAGTCATTATATCTCTTGCTTGCCAGGGAACTACGAGCCCCAGCTTAAAACCCAAAGGACTTGGCGGTGCTTTAGACCCCCCTAGAGGAGCCTGTTCTAGAACCGATAATCCCCGTTTAACCTCACCCTCTCTTGTTTTTCCCGCCTATATACCGCCGTCGTCAGCTTACCCTCTGAGGGACTAATAGTAAGCATAATTGGTAAAACCTAAAACGCCAGGTCGAGGTGTAGCATATGAGAGGGGAAGAAATGGGCTACATTCACTGACCCAGTGAACACGAACAACATCTTGAAACAAATGTTTGAAGGAGGATTTAGCAGTAAGGAGGGAAATAGAGCGTCCCCCTGAAACTGGCCCTGAAGCGCGCACACACCGCCCGTCACTCTCCCCGAATAAAATTAGATCAATTAAATAAACAAAATTTACCTTTAAGGGGAGGCAAGTCGTAACATGGTAAGTGTACCGGAAGGTGCACTTGGAAAAACCAGAGTGTAGCTTAAATAGTATAGCATCTCCCTTACACCGAGAAGATGCCCGTGCAAATCGGGTCACACTGAACCTTTCCTAACAGCTAGTCCTCCCACCTAAATGCAACAATCAACATTAATAACCCCTCATCCCCCACAAGTTTAAAACAAATCATTTTTCCCCCTTAGTATGGGCGCCAGAAAAGGAACATGGCACTATAGAGAAAGTACCGCAAGGGAAAGCTGAAAGAGAAATGAAACAACTCAGTAAAGAATAAAAAAGCAGAGATTTGATCTCGTACCTTTTGCATCATGACTTAGCAAGACACTCTCAAGCAAAATGACTTTTAGTTTGAGCCCCCGAAACTAAGCGAGCTACTCCAAGGCAGCCTGCCAGGGCACACCCGTCTCTGTAGCAAAAGAGTGGGAAGACCTTTGAGTAGAGGTGACAGACCTACCGAGCTTAGTTATAGCTGGTTGCCTACAAAATGAATAGAAGTTCAGCCTTAAAGCTTTTTTATTCCAATATGTTTTTACTATTAGTGAACCTAAGAAGCTTAAAGAGTTATTCAAGGGAGGAACAGCCCCCATGAAAAAAGACACAACTTTACTAGCAGGCTAAAGATTATAACCTTTAAGGAAACATGCCTTAGTGGGCCTAAAAGCAGCCATCCATAAAGAAAGCGTTAAAGCTCAACCATTTTTTATCCCTAATCCCAACAATTAAATCTTAAGCCCCTATCCCAATAGTAGGCCCTTCCATGCAACCATGGAAAAGACACTGCTAATATGAGTAATAAGAGGACTTGTCCCTCTCCAAAACGCCTGTGCACATCAGAACGAACCCCCACTGAAAACTAACGCCCCCACCTTAAAATGAGGGAACTGAGACATACTACAATAAACTAGAAAAATTCTCAAAAATATAGCGTTAACCCAACACAGGAGCGTTTATGGAAAGACTAAAAGAAAAAGAAGGAACTCGGCAAACACTGGCCTCGCCTGTTTACCAAAAACATCGCCTCTTGCATAATTCACCTTAAACATATAAGAGGTCCCGCCTGCCCTGTGACGAGCAGTTTAACGGCCGCGGTATTTTGACCGTGCGAAGGTAGCGTAATCACTTGTCTTTTAAATGGAGACCTGTATGAATGGCATAACGAGGGCTAAGCTGTCTCCTTTTTCCAGTCAATGAAATTGATCTTCCCGTGCAGAAGCGAGAATAAATACATAAGACGAGAAGACCCTATGGAGCTTCAGACAAAAGGCAGCTCATGTAAAACCACCCAAATTAAAGGAAGTAACAAGGTGATATCTGCCCTCATGTCTTTGGTTGGGGCGACCACGGGGGAACAAAAATCCCCCATGTGGAACAAAGACTTCCTTTTTAAACAAGAGCCACAGCTCTAATTACCAGAACATCTGACCAATAAGATCCGGCAAAGCCGATCAACGGACCAAGTTACCCTAGGGATAACAGCGCAATCCCCTTCTAGAGCCCATATCGACAAGGGGGTTTACGACCTCGATGTTGGATCAGGACATCCTAATGGTGCAGCCGCTATTAAGGGTTCGTTTGTTCAACGATTAAAGTCCTACGTGATCTGAGTTCAGACCGGAGAAATCCAGGTCAGTTTCTATCTATGAGTGCTCTTTTCTAGTACGAAAGGACCGAAAAGAGGGGGCCTATGCTACAAGCAAGCCCCTCCCTTACCTGGTGAAAATAACTAAACCAGCTAAAAGGGCAACACACTCTGCCTGAGAAAAAGGCATGTTAAGGTGGCAGAGCCCGGATAATGCAAAAGACCTAAGCCCTTTAAACAGAGGTTCAAGTCCTCTCCTTAACTATGATATCCACAATTATAACACACATCATCAACCCCCTTGCTTATATTGTTCCAGTTCTTCTAGCAGTTGCATTCCTTACACTTTTAGAACGAAAAGTACTTGGCTATATACAACTACGAAAAGGCCCCAATATTGTAGGACCTTATGGTTTGTTACAACCCATTGCTGATGGTGTAAAATTATTTATTAAAGAACCTGTCCGACCCTCAACCTCCTCCCCACTACTATTTCTCTTAGCTCCTATACTTGCACTCACACTCGCTTTAACACTCTGAGCCCCTATACCCATACCACACCCTGTCACTGACTTAAACCTAAGCATTTTATTTATTCTAGCCTTATCAAGTCTTGCTGTTTACTCTATTTTAGGCTCAGGATGGGCCTCAAATTCTAAATATGCCTTAATTGGGGCCCTACGGGCTGTTGCCCAAACCATTTCATATGAGGTAAGTTTAGGCCTCATCCTTTTAAGCACCATCATCTTTACAGGAGGCTTCACTTTACAAATGTTTAGTGTTACACAAGAAAGCATCTGACTTCTTGTTCCTGCCTGGCCCCTAGCTGCCATATGATATATCTCAACCTTAGCAGAAACTAATCGTGCACCCTTTGACCTGACAGAAGGAGAGTCTGAACTTGTCTCAGGCTTCAATGTAGAATATGCAGGAGGCCCCTTTGCCTTATTTTTTCTCGCCGAGTATGCTAACATTCTGTTAATAAATACCTTATCTGCCACCCTATTTATTGGAGCATCCCACTTCCCGCACTTTCCTGAACTGACATCTATTAATTTAATAATTAAAGCAGCCTTTCTCTCTGTCCTTTTCCTATGAGTTCGAGCATCATACCCCCGCTTTCGATATGATCAACTTATGCACCTTATCTGAAAAAACTTTCTTCCTCTCACACTCGCTCTTGTCATCTGACATCTCTCCCTTCCCCTAACATTAGCAGGACTCCCTCCTCAGCTCTAGTTATGGAATTGTGCCTGAAGTAAAGGACCACTTTGATAGAGTGAATAATGAGGGTTAAAGTCCCTCCAACTCCTTAGAAAGAAGGGACTTGAACCCTACCTGAAGAGATCAAAACTCTTAGTGCTTCCACTACACCACTTCCTAGTAAAGTCAGCTAAATTAAGCTTTTGGGCCCATACCCCAAACATGTTGGTTAGAATCCTTCCTTTGCTAATGAACCCCTACACCCTTGCCCTAATATTCTTTGGCCTATTTCTGGGCACAACAATTACTGTAACTAGCTCACACTGGCTATTAGCATGAATGGGCCTAGAAATTAATACCCTTGCTATTATTCCTCTAATAGCACAACAACATCACCCCCGGGCAATTGAAGCAACAACAAAATACTTTCTTACCCAAGCCACAGCCGCTGCTACCCTTTTATTTGCAAGTGTGACAAACGCCTGACTTACAGGCCAGTGAGACATTCAACTTATAACTCACCCCCTCCCCACCACAATAATTATTCTAGCCTTAGCATTGAAAATTGGACTAGCCCCTTTACATACATGACTTCCAGAAGTACTTCAAGGCCTGAATTTAACAACAGGTTTAATTTTGTCCACATGACAAAAATTAGCCCCCTTTTCCTTACTATTACAGATCCCAGCATCTAATCAAGAACTATTGGTTCTTCTAGGACTTACCTCCACCCTTGTTGGGGGATGAGGAGGCCTAAATCAAACACAGCTACGAAAGATTTTAGCTTATTCTTCTATTGCACATCTGGGCTGAATAATTATTGTGATTCAATTTGCCCCCTCCCTAACACTCCTCGCCCTGCTGACCTATTTAGTAATAACATCCTCAGCTTTCTTAACATTCAAACACAATAACTCAACTAATATTAATTCCCTAGCCACATCATGAGCTAAAACACCTCTATTAACTGCTACTTCCCCCCTTATTCTTCTCTCCCTTGGAGGACTTCCCCCTATAACAGGTTTCCTCCCAAAATGACTTATCCTTCAAGAATTAACTAAACAGCAACTACCTGCTACAGCTGTAATTGCAGCCTTAACAGCTTTACTTAGCCTATACTTCTACCTCCGACTCTCCTATGCCATAACCTTAACTCTATCACCAAACTGCACCACAGGCACTGCTCCCTGACGATTCTCCCTAATACAACCTTCCCTTCCTCTTGCCATTCCAACAGTAATAACAATTATACTTCTCCCCATTACTCCTGCAATTACAGCTCTTATTAGCTCATAAAGAGGCTTAGGATAACATAAGACCAAAGGCCTTCAAAGCCTTAAGTGAGGGTGAAAATCCCCCAGCCTCTGAATATTAAGACTTGCAGGACATTAACCCACATCTTCTGAATGCAAATCAGACACTTAATTAAGCTACTGGCCTTCTAGACGGGAAGGCCTCGATCCTACAAAATCTTAGTTAACAGCTAAGTGCTCAAACCAGCGAGCATCCGCCTACCCTTTCCCCCGCCGCCGGCAAAAGGCGGGGGAAAGCCCCGGCAGGCGTTAGCCTGCAGTGTGAGATTTGCAATCTCATATGTGGGAAACACCTCAAGGCTTGGTAAAAGAGGACTTGAACCTCTGTCTATGGGGGTACAATCCACCGCTTAAGCACTCAGCCATTTTACCTGTGGCAATCACGCGCTGATTCTTCTCAACTAACCATAAAGACATTGGCACCCTTTACCTAGTATTTGGTGCCTGAGCCGGAATAGTAGGCACAGCCTTAAGCCTATTAATTCGAGCAGAACTAAGTCAACCTGGGGCCCTCCTGGGAGATGACCAAATTTATAATGTAATTGTTACAGCCCATGCATTTGTAATAATCTTCTTTATAGTAATACCAATTATGATTGGAGGATTCGGAAACTGATTAGTTCCCTTAATAATTGGTGCCCCCGACATGGCCTTCCCTCGAATAAACAATATGAGCTTCTGACTTCTTCCCCCTTCTTTCCTTCTTCTCCTTGCTTCTTCTGGTGTTGAAGCAGGGGCCGGAACCGGATGAACAGTATACCCCCCTCTCGCAGGAAACCTCGCACATGCAGGGGCTTCTGTAGACTTAACCATTTTTTCACTTCACCTTGCTGGAATTTCATCCATTCTGGGGGCCATTAACTTCATTACTACCATTTTAAATATAAAACCTCCTGCAATCTCACAATATCAAACCCCTCTTTTTGTTTGGGCAGTCCTTATTACAGCAGTCCTTCTCCTTCTTTCTCTGCCAGTTTTAGCTGCTGGTATTACCATGCTTCTTACAGACCGAAATCTAAACACCACCTTCTTTGACCCTGCAGGAGGGGGAGACCCAATTCTTTACCAACACTTGTTCTGATTCTTTGGGCACCCTGAAGTATATATTCTTATTCTTCCAGGATTTGGAATGATCTCCCACATCGTAGCCTACTATGCTGGCAAAAAAGAACCTTTTGGTTATATAGGAATAGTTTGGGCTATAATGGCCATTGGCCTTCTTGGATTTATTGTTTGAGCCCACCACATATTTACAGTAGGAATGGATGTAGACACACGGGCATATTTCACATCTGCTACAATAATTATTGCCATCCCAACAGGAGTAAAAGTCTTTAGCTGACTTGCAACCCTTCATGGTGGAGCAATTAAATGAGAAACCCCTCTTCTATGATCCCTTGGGTTTATTTTTCTATTTACAGTTGGAGGTCTAACTGGCATTGTACTAGCCAACTCATCCTTAGACATTATACTTCACGATACCTACTATGTAGTTGCTCACTTCCACTATGTCCTCTCAATAGGAGCTGTCTTTGCAATTATAGCAGGTTTTGTTCACTGATTCCCTCTTCTGTCAGGCTACACCCTTCACTCAACATGGTCTAAAATCCACTTTGGTGTTATATTTGTAGGAGTTAACCTAACCTTTTTCCCCCAACACTTCTTAGGCCTTGCTGGCATGCCACGACGATATTCAGACTACCCAGACGCCTATACACTTTGAAATACAGTTTCTTCTCTAGGCTCACTTATTTCCCTAACAGCTGTAATTATATTTTTATTTATTATCTGAGAAGCCTTTGCTGCCAAACGGGTCGTCTCCTCTGTCGAACTAACTGCTACAAACATTGAGTGACTTCATGGCTGCCCTCCTCCCTATCACACATTTGAAGAGCCTGCCTTTGTGCAAGTTCAACGTGCCCAATAACGAGAAAGGAGGGAATCGAACCCCCATAAGCCGGTTTCAAGCCGGTCACATAACCGCTCTGTCACTTTCTTAATAAGGCACTAGTTTAGCTAGCAAAACATTGCTTTGTCAAGGCAAAGTCGTGGGTTAAACTCCCACGTGCCTTACTAATGGCCCATCCCTCCCAACTAGGTTTTCAAGATGCAGCATCACCTGTTATAGAAGAACTACTTCATTTCCACGACCATGCCTTAATAATTGTTTTTCTTATTAGCACCCTAGTCCTTTACATTATTGTGGCTATAGTTTCAACCAAGCTAACAAACATGTTTATCCTGGACTCCCAAGAAATCGAAATTATCTGAACAATTCTTCCTGCAATTATTCTTATCCTCATTGCCCTCCCATCACTACGAATCCTCTACCTTATAGATGAAATTAATAATCCTCACCTTACAGTAAAAGCAATTGGCCACCAATGATACTGAAGCTACGAATATACTGACTACCAGGAAATTGCTTTCGACTCTTACATAGTTCCCACTCAAGACCTTGCCCCCGGTCAATTCCGACTTCTAGAAGTAGACCACCGAATGATTGTCCCCACAGAAGCCCCTGTTCGAGTACTTGTAACTGCAGAAGATGTATTACACTCCTGAGCAGTCCCAGCCCTAGGTGTAAAAATAGATGCCGTACCAGGACGCTTAAATCAAACCGCTTTTATTGCCTCTCGCCCTGGAGTATTTTATGGTCAATGCTCAGAAATTTGTGGAGCAAACCACAGCTTTATGCCAATTGTAGTAGAAGCAGTTCCTTTAAAATATTTCCAAGACTGATCTACCTTAATACTTGAAGACGCCTCGCTAAGAAGCTAAATAGGACCCCCAGCGTCAGCCTTTTAAGCTGAAGATTGGTGCCTTCCAACCACCCTTAGCGAAATGCCCCAACTAAACCCTGCTCCCTGATTTGCTATTCTAGTTTTTTCTTGACTTGTATTTTTAACCATTGTTATTCCTAAAACATTAAATCACACTTCCCCTAATGAACCCACAACCCAAAATACACAAATCTCTAAAACCGACCCCTGAGTCTGACCATGATAACAAGTTTTTTTGATCAATTTATAAGCCCCTCTTTCCTTGGTGTTCCCTTAATAGCCGTAGCTTTCGTTTTTCCCTGACTTTTATTTCCCTCCCCCTCCCCCCGATGACTAAATAATCGCCTACTAACCCTTCAAGGCTGATTTATTAAACGCTTTACATCACAACTACTTCTTCCAATCAATATTGGAGGTCATAACTGAGCTTTAGTTCTTGCTTCCCTTATAATATTCCTATTTTCACTAAATATGTTAGGTCTTCTTCCCTATACTTTCACCCCTACGACCCAACTATCCCTAAATATAGGCTTTGCAGTCCCTCTTTGACTCGCCACTGTCCTAATCGGCCTACGAAACCAACCAACAGCAGCCCTTGGGCACCTTCTCCCAGAAGGCACCCCAGTGCCCCTAATTCCCGTTCTAATTATCATCGAAACAATTAGCCTATTCATCCGACCTCTTGCCCTAGGGGTCCGGCTTACTGCCAACTTAACAGCAGGCCACCTATTAATGCAACTTATTGCCACAGCTGCCTTTGTCCTTCTGCCCCTAATACCAATAGTTGCAATCTTAACCTCAGTTGTCCTTCTTCTGCTAACAATTCTAGAGGTAGCAGTAGCCATAATCCAAGCATATGTCTTTGTCTTGCTACTTAGCCTCTACCTACAAGAGAATGTTTAATGGCCCACCAAGCACACGCATACCACATAGTAGACCCCAGCCCCTGACCACTTACAGGAGCAGTTGCCGCGCTCTTAATAACTTCCGGCCTTGCCATTTGATTCCACTACAATACTATTACTCTCATTGTTTTAGGCACTATTCTCCTTTTATTAACAATGTACCAATGATGACGAGATATCGTACGAGAAGGTACCTATCAAGGCCACCACACCCCTCCTGTTCAAAAAGGACTTCGATATGGTATAATCTTATTCATCACATCAGAAGTTTTCTTTTTTCTAGGATTTTTCTGAGCATTTTTCCACTCAAGTCTTGCCCCCACCCCTGAAATTGGAGGCTGCTGACCCCCTACTGGCATTACCCCTCTCGATCCTTTTGGGGTTCCTCTGCTTAATACAGCAGTACTTCTCGCCTCAGGGGTGACTGTAACATGAGCACACCATAGCATCATAGAAGGAGAACGAAAACAAACAATTCAAGCACTTGCACTAACTATTCTTCTAGGCGGCTACTTTACATTCTTACAAGCAATAGAATATTACGAGGCCCCCTTCACTATTGCAGATGGGGTATATGGCTCTACCTTTTTTGTAGCAACAGGCTTTCATGGCCTTCATGTAATTATTGGAACAACCTTTCTTGCTGTATGCCTTCTACGACAAATTAACTACCACTTCACTATTGAACACCATTTTGGATTCGAGGCCGCTGCCTGATACTGACACTTTGTTGACGTCGTCTGACTCTTCCTATACATCTCTATTTACTGATGAGGCTCATATCTTTCTAGTACAATGCTAGTATTAGTGACTTCCAATCACAAGGTCTTGGTTAAAATCCAAGGAAAGATAATGAATTTAATCACCACTATTATCTTTATCGCTACAGCCTTATCTGCAATCCTTGCAATTGTTTCATTTTGACTCCCTTTAATTTCTCCAGACCAAGAAAAAACATCCCCTTATGAATGTGGTTTTGACCCCCTAGGTTCTGCCCGGCTCCCTTTTTCCATACGATTCTTTCTAGTTGCTATCCTATTTCTTCTCTTTGACTTAGAAATTGCCCTTCTTCTTCCCTTACCCTGAGGAGATCAACTCCCCCACCCCCTCTCTACCTTCTTCTGAGCCACCTTTCTACTTGTATTGCTAACCCTTGGGCTTATTTATGAATGACTTCAAGGAGGTCTTGAATGAGCTGAGTAGGTAATTATTTTAATCAAAATATTTGATTTCGGCTCAAAAGATCGTGGTTAAAGTCCACAATTACCTAATGACCCCTCACACTTTTGCTTTCTCAACAGCTTTTCTTCTAGGATTAGCAGGCCTTGCCTTCCATCGCACCCACCTTCTTTCAGCCCTCCTATGCTTAGAAGGCATAATATTGTCCTTGTTTTTAGCCCTCTCTTTATGGACCCTTGAGCTTAATACAACAAGCTTCTCTGCCTCCCCAATACTACTTCTAGCATTTTCTGCCTGTGAAGCAAGTGCAGGCCTAGCCCTACTAGTAGCCACAGCCCGAACACATGGCACAGACCGTCTTCAAAACCTTAACCTTCTACAATGCTAAAAATTCTTCTTCCAACAATTATGCTTGTCCCTACTACATGACTAACCCCAAAAAACAACATTTGACCTATAGCATTAATACACAGTCTGCTTATTGCATTATTCAGTTTTTCTTGGCTCTACAATGAATCAGGGGCCGGATGATTTGCCCTAAACAACTTCATGGCCCTAGATCCACTATCAACCCCCCTCTTGGTATTAACCTGCTGGCTGCTCCCATTAATGATTATTGCAAGCCAAAATCACATAACAAATGAGCCCATTAATCGACAACGAATATACATCTCCCTATTAACTTCCCTACAAATTTTTCTAATTATAGCCTTTTCTGCAACAGAATTACTTCTCTTCTACATTATATTTGAAGCAACTTTAATTCCCACCTTGATTTTAATTACCCGCTGAGGTAATCAAGCAGAACGCTTGAATGCTGGCACTTACTTCTTATTTTATACCCTAGCCGGATCCCTCCCACTACTAGTTGCCTTACTTCTTCTACAAAATTCTACAGGTAGCCTCTCCTTACTAACACTTCAATATTTTTCAGCAACCCCAATAACCTCAATTGCAGACAAACTCTGATGAGCTGGCTGCCTAGTTGCATTTTTAGTAAAAATACCACTATATGGCATACATTTATGATTACCCAAAGCCCATGTAGAAGCCCCAATTGCAGGCTCAATAGTTCTTGCCGCAGTCCTTCTTAAACTAGGGGGCTATGGCATAATCCGAATAATAACAATTCTAGAGCCCTTAACCAAAGAACTAAGCTACCCCTTTATTATTTTGGCCCTCTGAGGTGTAATCATAACTGGCTCAATCTGCCTTCGCCAGACAGACCTTAAATCCCTTATTGCTTATTCATCTGTAGGTCACATAGGCCTTGTAGCAGGGGGCATTTTAATTCAAACCCCATGAGGCCTAACAGGCGCAATTATTCTTATAATTGCACACGGTCTAACCTCTTCCGCACTATTCTGCTTGGCAAACACCAATTATGAACGAACACACACTCGAACAATAGTTCTTGCCCGAGGCCTACAAATGGCCCTCCCCCTAATAACCTCTTGATGATTTATTGCCAGCCTAGCAAATCTGGCACTCCCTCCTCTCCCCAACTTAATAGGAGAACTAATAATTATTACCTCCCTTTTCAACTGATCATGGACAACCATTGCCCTAACCGGAGTCGGAACACTAATTACAGCCGGCTACTCCCTATATATATTTCTTATAACACAACGAGGCCCCTTACCTGCCCACATCATGGCACTAGAACCCTCACACACCCGAGAACACCTCCTTTTAACCCTCCACCTCTTACCACTCCTAGCCCTAATCATGAAACCCGAACTTATCTGAGGCTGAGGCTGCTGTAAGCATAGTTTAATAAAAATACTAGATTGTGGTTCTAGAGCTAGAGGTTAAACTCCTCTTGCCTACCGAGAGAGGCTTGCCAGCAACGAAGACTGCTAACCCTCGTCACCTCGGTTGAATTCCGGAGCTCCCTCGCCCCGCTTTTGAAGGATAACAGCTCATCCATTGGTCTTAGGAACCAAAAACTCTTGGTGCAAATCCAAGCAAAAGCTATGCACTTCACTCCAATAATTATATCCTCAACCATTATCCTTATCTTTACACTCCTTTTGTACCCCATCCTGACCACATTACACCCCACCCCAAAACAGAGCCCTTGAGCACTCAACCAAGTAAAAACAGCTGTTAAACTCGCATTTTTTGTTAGCCTACTACCTCTATTTATATTCCTTTCAGAAGGTGCAGAGGCAGTAATTACTAACTGAAATTGAATAAATACCCTAATTTTTGACATTAATATTAGTTTTAAATTTGACTTTTATTCAGTTATTTTTACACCCGTGGCCCTCTATGTTACCTGATCAATTCTAGAGTTTGCTTCATGATATATGCATGCTGACCCTAACATAAACCGTTTTTTTAAATATCTCCTTATTTTCCTAATTGCAATAATTACCCTTGTTACTGCAAACAACATATTTCAAATTTTTATCGGCTGAGAAGGTGTAGGCATCATATCATTTCTCCTTATTGGATGATGATATGGCCGAGCCGATGCAAACACAGCTGCCTTACAAGCAGTGCTTTATAACCGAGTAGGAGACATTGGACTAATTTTTGCCATGGCATGAATGGCAACAAACCTTAACTCCTGAGAAATACAACAAATTTTTTCGTCCTCCCAAAACCTAGATCTGACCTTTCCCCTGCTTGGACTAATTCTTGCAGCCACCGGAAAATCAGCTCAATTTGGACTTCATCCCTGGCTACCCTCTGCTATAGAGGGTCCTACACCGGTCTCTGCCCTACTTCACTCAAGCACTATAGTAGTAGCAGGAATTTTTCTTCTGGTACGAATAAGCCCTTTAATAGAAAATAATCCTTTTATTCTCACTACCTGTCTATGTCTAGGGGCACTAACAACCCTATTTACAGCTACCTGTGCTCTAACACAAAATGATATCAAGAAAATTGTTGCCTTCTCTACATCAAGTCAACTAGGCCTAATGATAGTTACTATTGGGCTAAACCAACCTCAACTTGCCTTTCTTCACATCTGTACTCATGCCTTCTTCAAAGCAATACTTTTCCTATGCTGCGGCGGAGTTATTCAGGGCATACACCAGGAACAAGACATTCGAAAAATAGGAGGAATACATCACTTAACCCCCTTTACCTCTTCTTGCCTAACAATTGGAAGTTTAGCTCTAACAGGAACCCCATTCCTAGCAGGGTTTTTTTCTAAAGATGCAATTATTGAAGCCCTAAATACCTCTCACCTTAATGCCTGAGCCCTCACTCTCACCTTAATTGCAACTTCCTTCACAGCTATTTACAGCCTACGTGTTGTCTTTTTTGTTTCAATAGGCTACCCTCGATTTAATTCACTATCTCCAATTAATGAAAACAACAGTGCAGTAATCAATCCAATCAAACGCCTTGCCTGAGGAAGTATTATTGCCGGTCTTTTAATCACCTCAAACATTGTTTTGCCAAAAACACCAGTAATAACCATGCCCCTTTTCCTGAAACTCTCTGCCCTCCTAGTTACTATCCTAGGCCTACTCTTAGCCTTAGAATTAGCCCACCTAACAAGCAAACAATTTAAACCAACCCCTACTATCACCCCTCACCATTTTTCAAATATGCTAGGCTTTTACCCATCAATTATACACCGCCTGCCTCCAAAAATAAATCTCCTACTAGGACAATTTGTAGCTGCACAGATAGTTGACCAAACATGGTTAGAAAAATCAGGCCCAAAAGCACTATACACTGCCAACCTTCCCCTTATTACTACTACAAGTAATGCACAACAAGGCATAGTAAAAACATTTCTTGCCCTGTTCTTCCTTACCTTTACCCTTGCCCTTCTTGTATTAAACTTTTAAACGGCTCGAAGCGCTCCGCGACTCGAACCTCGACAAACCTCTAACACTACAAACAAAGTTAAAAGAAGCACCCAACCACTTAATACAAGCATTGGGCCCCCTGATGAATATATTAAAGCTACTCCTCCCATATCTCCCCGACTCAAGAAAAACTCCCCACTTTCATCTGCTGTAAACCATAGACCCCCATATCAATTTTCCCAAAAGAAACTTACTCCCACTAAAACCCCAATCAAGTACCCAAATGCATTCAACGCCACCCCCCGGCTTCCAAGAGCCTCTGGAAAGGGCTCAGCAGCCAAAGCTGCTGAATAAGCAAACACAACTAATATGCCCCCAAGATAAATCAAAAACAATACCAAAGAGAGAAAAGGGGCCCCATGCCCAACTAACACCCCACAACCCATGCCTGATACAACAACCAAACCCAAAGCACCAAAATAAGGAGACGGATTTGAGGCAACTACTATTAAACCAATAACTAACCCAAGCATAAAAATACACATAACATAAAGCATCATTTCTACCAGGACTTTAACCAGGACTAATGACTTGAAAAACCACCGTTGTTATTCAACTACAGGAACCTTTAATGACCAGCCTACGAAAAACCCATCCCCTTCTAAAAATCGCAAATGACGCACTAGTAGACCTTCCTGCACCTTCTAATATTTCTGCATGATGAAACTTTGGTTCTCTCCTAGGCCTTTGCTTAATTGCCCAAATTTTAACAGGCCTCTTTCTTGCAATACATTACACCTCAGACATTGCAACAGCTTTTTCATCTGTTGCACATATCTGCCGAGATGTTAACTTTGGCTGAATAATTCGTAATATACATGCCAACGGTGCTTCTTTTTTCTTTATCTGCATTTACCTCCACATTGGACGAGGCCTTTACTATGGCTCCTATCTTTACAAAGAAACATGAAATATTGGAGTAGTTCTTCTGCTCCTAGTTATAATAACTGCTTTTGTTGGTTATGTACTTCCCTGAGGCCAAATGTCATTCTGAGGGGCTACAGTTATTACAAACCTTCTTTCTGCTGTCCCATATGTAGGAAATACCCTTGTACAATGAATCTGAGGTGGCTTTTCAGTTGACAATGCCACACTAACACGATTTTTTGCTTTCCACTTTCTTCTCCCCTTTGTAGTTCTTGCTGCTACCATCCTACACCTCCTTTTCCTACATGAAACAGGGTCAAACAACCCAGCAGGGTTAAACTCAGATGCAGATAAAATTCCATTCCACCCCTACTTCTCATATAAAGACCTTCTAGGCTTTGCCATTATACTCTTAGCACTTACAACTCTAGCACTATTTACCCCAAACTACCTGGGGGATCCAGATAATTTTACCCCTGCCAATCCTCTTGTTACTCCACCTCACATCAAACCTGAATGATATTTCCTGTTTGCATATGCAATTCTTCGCTCAATTCCTAACAAGCTAGGAGGAGTTCTTGCTCTTCTTGCATCGATCCTTGTACTAATACTTGTTCCTCTCCTGCACACCTCAAACCAACGAGGACTAACATTCCGTCCCTTTTCCCAAATTATCTTTTGAACTCTTGTAGCAGATGTTATGATTTTAACATGGATTGGAGGCATACCTGTTGAGCACCCTTACATTATTATTGGACAAATTGCATCCCTACTCTATTTCTCTATTTTCTTGGTTTTATTCCCTGTTGTAGGATGACTGGAAAACAAACTTCTTGAAATACCTTGCACTAGTAGCTCAGCGTCAGAGCGCCGGTCTTGTAAATCGGCCGCCGGAGGTTAAAGTCCTCCCCAGTGCTCAAAGAAGGGAGATTTTAACTCCCAACACTAGCTCCCAAAGCTAGCATTATAAATTTAACTATTCTTTGAAAGTACATATATGTATTTACACCATATATTTATGTTAACCATATTAATAATTCTTCGGGACATATATAATGTATAATCCCCATTAATCGAATTTGACCATTCATTCATCACCAATCTTTCAAGACTTACACATTACATCTCATTTTAAATCAACATAACTGCATACAAATGAACAGTATTCAGTGATTAAGCACTAACTTAGCCTTATCTTTTAAGTCACCTCTCTACCAAGTACTCACCACCTCTGCATTTCCTAATCCGATACAGACAGGGATGACATTTTGGCTTAAGCGGAGTACATTCATTTAATGATAGTGAGGGACAATGAATGGCAGGGTAGTACACGGTGAATTATTTCTGGCAAGTGGTTCTACATCTCAAGTCCATTTGGTAGTAAACATTTCCCCACACGTTCACTGGCCCTGGCATAAGTTATTGGTGGAGTACATTTATAACCGTGACCCCACATGCCAAGCGTTCACTCTAATGGACATTGATTCTTTTTTTTTGGTTTCCTTTCACTTTGCATTTCAGAGTGCAGCGCTAAGGTTAGCTGACAAGGTTGTACATTTCCTTGTATTCAATAGAAGATGTGAAATGATGAAAAGACTTTATTTTAAGAATTGCATAACTGATTTCAAGAGCATAAATGATTAGTGGTTTCTCCTATTATACCTATCACGTGCCCCCCCCGGCTTTTGCGGGTAAAACCCCCCTACCCCCCTAAACTCGTAAACTAGTATTTATCCTGAAAACCCCCCGGAAACAGGAAAGTCTCGAGCTATGATTTTGAGGCCCAAAAAGCATCTATTTACATTATTAAAATGATGTTTTTG